CGCCGACATCCGTTACGGTCGTTATTCGGTTCAAAGAATCTCCGTTCCAGAACCGTACGTGATATTCTCATCTCATACGGCTCCTCCTTTATGTGTATAATGATAACAATTAATACATAAAATCAAAAAAGAACATAAAATCAAAAAAGATTGCAGTATTTTTTTTTTTCTCATTATCAACTGTGCAGGGCTAGTGTTTTTACAATAAATCTCTAGCCAACCTTCCTGTAAAAGAGCTTTTCTTAACATCAAGTATGTTGGTACTGGCTAAAAAAAGGATAACTCCAACAATATCTTTGTCCTCAACGCCACTAAATTTCCTGGAATTAGTCACTTCAACAGCCTTCGATGATTATACGGGTATCCAAAAATACGAACGAGATGGATGTTTGTTGTCCCAACCATTCTTGTTAGTTCCGATCTCGAAAAGAAAGGAAGGATATATATATATTTTACAAAGTTTTTGTGTTGTTGATTCCTAAGCGTAGTGCTTCTTCCCCTATGCCGCCTATTGCTACTAGTGGAGTAGGGTTAACCTAACCCCATAGTATAGGTATAACCTTTCGCTTAATACTTAAAATCCATAATTGAAGCATATGAGGCTGCATTAATCGGGGATACACGACAGAAGGATTTTTTCGTTTTATTTATAAACTTCACCTTCAGCAAGCGTAGGTTTTTTCCATTTTTTTTCGAATAATGGTCTTTCTTCTAAGACTGAGATCGGTAAAAAAAAAAAGAATCAAATCGCACCATCTCTGTAATAAGTGAATGCCTCTTTTTCTCCTGAGGTTGTCGGAATTATTCGTAATAAGATATTGGCTACAATAGAAAAGGTCTTATCAATAAAATTTCCATTTATCCGAGATCTAGACATAGGTATAGGTAGGAATCTATTCGAAAATGGAATTCTTTATCGTGTGAGAAAAGAATCCCACAAACAAAGGAATTGTACAATACAGTACGAAATAACGTAAAAACAGACTCATTAATTCATTTTTTTTAGCCTACGGCCTCGAAGTCGGTTTTTGATAAAATTTTTTCTTTCTTTTTAGTTCGAATTGCTTAAAGGCGCCTATCCAAAGATGGAATATGAATAACTCATTATTGACCCGGTTTCTGGACCATAATAATTACGTAGGAGAGATGGCCGAGTGGTTCAAGGCGTAGCATTGGAACTGCTATGTAGGCTTTTTTTTGTTTACCGAGGGTTCGAATCCCTCTCTCTCCGTACCTTTGCCTAATTCATTAATTTTACTGACCGCAATGTCTCAAATAACAATGGATACCATTTTTCCAACTTTCTTTGGTTTGGTATGAATCTTCAATTCAAAAATGATTTTTGTAAATACGCAAAATACTGGAAAAAGTGGACAAGGAATGAAAACGGTCCTATATCCATGTGTATGATACATGAATGGGATAAAATACTCGGATCAAAACTCTTGTTATTTTTGTTAGTTTTAAGTCTGACGAGAATAATATTCTACAACCAGCAATTCATTTATTTTCAAACCAACCCATTGACTATCTATTATTTGATTTACAAATCCTTTATATTGGAATGGATGAAAAGTCAAATGCTTTGGCAATTCCTCACGGGGGGCTGAATCAATATAATTTTGAATCAGAGCTTTCGATTTTTTTTTATCTTTCGCTGTAATAATATCTTGAGGTTTGCAGCGATAACTTGGTATATCTACTATACGACCATTAACTAAAACATGTCTATGGTTAACTAATTGGCGGGCTTGAGGGATAGTCGAAGCCATACCCAATCGAAAAAGTATGTTATCCAAACGCATTTCAAGTAATTGTAGTAAAACCTGACCGGTTGACCCTTTCGCTTTTCCGGCGATACGAATGTATTTAAGCAATTGTCGTTCTGTAAGACCATAATGAAAACGCAATTTTTGTTTTTCTTCTAAACGAATACGATATTGAGATTTTTTACCGGAGCGTGATTGGTTTCTAAGTTGGCTTCCGACTGTAGGCTGTTTACTAGTTAGTCCAGGTAAAGACCCCAGACGGCGTATTTTTTTGAAACGAGGCCCTCTGTAGCGTGACATAAAGACTCCCTTTAAAATTGAAAATTCCTAAATTGAAATTAAAACTAAACTAAATGACAAATATGATAAATGAAGCGAAATCCACTAAAGTATTGTAGTACAAAGAAGAATTATATGAATTCTATCAATATCTGAACTTTATTCTATTGTATAGAAAAAAAAAAGGTTCTTTTCTTGAGTTGTTTTACAGAGATCGAACTACGTCCAATTTTTTTATGCCTAAAAAAAAAGACATTATCCATTTTGTAAAAATAAAAAAAACAACAAAAATAGAAAAGCCGGCTATCGGAATCGAACCGATGACCATCGCATTACAAATGCGATGCTCTAACCTCTGAGCTAAGCGGGCTCATATAACCGAAAATGTGCGTGCATAGGAATTTTAAAAACTAGTAGGATCTTAGTTATTAACTGTTTATTATTAGCTATTCAGAACATAATAAATATGTTATAACATAATTAAATTATTACGAACATAGAAAAAAAATATTTTTTGAAATTCTAGGACAAAACAAAAAGAGTATAACAATTTGAATTCTATTATTTTAACTTTACTTCTTATATATTATTTTATATTAAAAATCTTTTTTTTTCACATTAATAATATATATCTTATTAGAATATATATGAATTTGATATTTTTTATATCCATCATTTTTGAATCATTTTTTTATCTTATTATATATATATTATCTTATATAATATCTTCTATTTATAGAATTCTAGAATTCGATTTTTAATATTATTAATTAATATTAAAAAAAGGGGGGGGGGATTCTCACTTTTTTTTTTAATAATGAATAAAATAAAAAATTCGATTCCATTAAACAGTAATTTCAATTACAATATTCTTATACATTAAGATTTAATATCTATAATGTATTTATACAATTTATACATTATAATTATCAAAAATTGGATTTTCAAGGTAAATTCTATTATAGAATAGAATTCTAAATTCGATATTTTTATCGAATCTTTATTTCATTAGAAAATCTTTATTTCATTAGAATTAGATAGAATCGAAAAGATATTCGAATTACTAAATGAATGTCTAATTCGAAATTAATAGAATGATTATTTATAGACATTAGATTAGTTATAGCTATTCAAATTCAATTAAGAAATATATTCTTAATTGAATTTGAATAAAAAAGATATTTCCATTTTCGTTTTTTTAGTTAGGTTTTTTTAGTTATGGTATATAGTATAGGGTCTGGGTCTGTCCGCTCTAAGTAAAAAAGATCAAAAATGAAAGAAAGATAAAGGCCCAATCCCGATCATAATGAAAGATTCCCTTATTCTCATTCGGAAAGGTCAAAATAAAATCTAAGACTAAGAAAAAAAAATCGACCGTTGAGTATTTCAAATTGCATGAAAAATGATAGAAGGAGGGGTATATAAAAAAGATATATATATGTGGTATATATCTATGTATATTGAATTGCGAATATAGAAATAATAAAATCATTTCAGATTCGACAAAATATGGGTATCCGATCCGATATAGATGAAAAAATAATAAATGAAAAAAAAAAAAGCATCCTAATGAGATCCTAATCTCAAAGAAAAAAGGGGGTATGGCGAAATTGGTAGACGCTACGGACTTAATTGGATTGAGCCTTGGTATGGAAACGTACCAAGTGATAACTTTCAAATTCAGAGAAACCCCGGAATTAACAATGGGCAATCCTGAGCCAAATCCCGTTTTCTGAAAGCAAAGAAAAGTAAAGAAAGCGAGAATAAAAAAAGGATAGGTGCAGAGACTCAATGGAAGCTGTTCTAACAAATGGGGTTGACGATATTTCCTTTCGTGTTAGGAAAGGAATCCTTCCATCGAAATTATATAAAGGATATATATATATACGTATTTGTACTGAAATACTATTTCAATTGATTAATGAAGACTCCAAATTTCTATTTGTGAATCGTTATATCACAATTGAAAGATGTGAATCAAATCAATTCCAAGTTGAAGAAAGAATTTAATATTCACTGATCAAATCATTCACTCCATCATAGTCTGATAGATCTTTTGAAGAACTGATTAATCGGACGAGAATAAAGAGAGAGTCCCATTCTACATGTCAATACTGACAACAATGAAATTTATAGTAAGAGGAAAATCCGTCGACTTAAGAAATCGTGAGGGTTCAAGTCCCTCTATCCCCAAAAGGACCGCTTAACTCTATAATTCTTTTTACTATATGCTCTTTTTAAAAATTCGTTATGTGTCTTATGTTATGTGTTTTATTCAGTATATTTTTTCACAAATGGATCTTTTTTTTTCTTTCTTTTTCTGATCACAATCCCAAGTCTTAGAATATATTTGGAATATATAATAATATATATGATACACGTACAATATTCTTTTTTTTTTTATAAACGTACAAATGAGCATCTTATCCTTGAGGAACGAATCCTCATGTGAATGATTAACACTACATGATCATTACTCCTACTGAAATTTACAAAGTCTTATATTTTTTTCGTCGTCTTTTTTTTTTTAGTTGACATATACTTAAGTAATCTCATAAAATTAAGATGATGCGTCAAGAATGGTCGGGATAGCTCAGCTGGTAGAGCAGAGGACTGAAAATCCTCGTGTCACCAGTTCAAATCTGGTTCCTGGCACATGATGAATTTCTACGAGTATCTATTCCCCATATTTGCATTTTAATGAATATGGGGAATAGATACGTTTTTTTTTTTATTTCTATTTATTCTCTTCATCTCCTTCCTTTAATGTTACTGTCTTTTTAGCGGCAATATACGGCAATATAATGGATATTGATGTGTACGTTACACAGTTCATGATGCAGAACTTTTTTAGTTCATCTTATTGGCTTGGCTCATAGGAAAAGGTATCGTTCCAAATTTACAATCTGAATGAATCCTTACCCTAATTTTTTTGAATCCCTGCATTATTGT